CAGAATATGTTGATCGTAAATAACAGGATTGTTTATGAAAAAAAACTAATAAAAATTCGCATTCAGATACATAAGAATTGTACAGGAACCAAAATAATCTTTTATTTTCTTTTGAAAAAACAAAAATAGTTTTATTACTCTGAATAGTTTTATTCAGATTCTGATATTTATGTAGAAAGAATCGCAATAAATGTAAAGAGGGAATATCTTGAATCCAGCATTGAAGGATTTGAACCAAAATTTCAAAATGGATAGGATGGGGTATTAGTATATCTGAAACATTATTTAAATGAGATAATTTGTCCTCTAAAAAAGGAAATATTGAATGAATAGATCCTAAATTCTGAGATTTTGGTATTTCTTTTTCTTCGGAGGAAGATACTAATCGTAGCGAGAATGGAATTTCCACAATGACTGAAAAACCCTTTGATACCATTTGAGAATAAAAAAAATGAGAATCAAAATAATTGGTGTGTCCACCGAATCTATTTTGATTAGAATCATTAACCAAATCAATCAAAAAATTCTGTTGATACATTCGAATAATTAAACGTTTTACAAGTACTAAACTCAATTTATTGTTATAACCAATAAATTCGATAGGTTCGTAAAAAATCGACCCATTTAAACTATCATCATGAGCAAGTGTGTAAATATACTCCTGCAAGAGAAGCGGATATAGGAAGTGTTGTTGCGGAGATCTATCTTTTTTTAAATACCCTTGTAATTCTTCCATTTACATTTTTCTACTTGAAACAGAGACACAAGACAGGAGGCATTTCTTGGGTTATCAAATGATACATAGTGAATGATACATAGTGCAATATGGTCCGAACAGGGTATATAATTACAGTATATATAGTTAAGAAATAAAGATAGACCCCGGAGACCTAGAATCCAATCAACAGGATCCTTTTCCTCTCCTTTTCTATACAATAGGTTTTATCCTTTGTTAAAATTACAAGAGAGTAAAAAATCCTTTATTTTTGCAACCTGATCGCTCTTTTGATTTTGGAAAAAATTAGATTCTCTTTACTTTATCAGTATACTGTTTCTTCTACACATCCGTCTCCAAAGAGAATAGTTAGGATTTTTTTTCATAAAAAAATAAAAAATAATCAATGATTCACTCGCATAAAAACCTTTTTCTGCACTGGCACTAATCTATTTTTAACATCCAAATTAGATCGGGTAATTATTCCAATTTTAAGAATATAAGCTCGTTGCTTTTTGTTTTACCAAAATTAGGGCTAAAAGACGATATCCATTTATTCACTAGACCCAACTGTAAATTTCTTTTGTCTCCTTCCAAAAATAAAAACAATTATTACGACATGCTGTTTTTTCCTTCATTACCTTTTAAGATCAGTCGTGGTCTTATATAGACTCTACCAATAGTCTGGACGAATTCGTTGCTTCATCCAAATGTGTAAAAGATCATAGTCGCACTTAAAAGCCGAGTACTCTACCGTTGAGTTAGCAACCCGGATTGTAGATACGATAAAAAAAAAAAAAAAAAAAAATTGATCCCATCCCGCCAAAAAAAAAAGATTGAACTAGCAAAAAATCAAATTTAAAAGAAAAATTTTTTTAATCAATTATAAACACCAATCCACTAAAATAGGTAGGATTGGATTAAAAAATAATAAATTCTCAATAGATATATCTAAATATCTATAATTAAAACTTATACCCATTTTTCTCTTGATCCATTCCATTTTTTTTTTTACGTCTTGTATACCAGTAAATTCAGTAAACACATCCTTATGACTAAGGTGACTAAGGCTAAAGCAAAGGAAAAATAAATATAAGGCAGGAATAAACAGATCCATTTTATTTATCTATGATCAAATTATATTTGTTCGGTACACCATTGTCAATATGAATAGAATGCTGAGAAAAAAATTCTAAATAAATCAAATTAAGGCCTTGTGTTAGATTAGCACAATATAAATAAAAAAATAAATTTGAATGCAAAAATAAATAAAGGCAGGGTAGAGAAAAATATCGAGTTGATTCAATCAAAAGAGGTACAGGTACAATAACCGAAATTGACCCTGTCTTTGTCGGTAAATTAAATTACTACAATAACAATAAATAATAAAATAATAAGTGAGCAAAAAAAAGAGCAAACAAATTATGGAGAAATAATTATACAAAGATAGATGCTAGTCCCCTCTCTTTTTTATTCAATTTTTTTAATTTAATTAAATTAACAGTTAACCCAATATTCCTTCTTTAAATAATTCTGTCTTCCTTAAAATATCATGAACAGTTACTGTGGGTTGAGCGCCATTTTCAAGGAAATATAGAATAGCGGGAACATTTGAATAGGTTTGATTCTTTATCGGATCGTAAAAACCTACCTTCCGAAGATCTCTTCCTTCTCTTCGGGATCGAACATCAATTGCAACGATTCGATAGATGGCTCATCGGGATAGATGTAGATAAACAATGCCCCCCTAGAAACGTATAGGAGGTTTTATCCTCATACGGCTCGAGAAAAAATGATTCTAATTTCTGTATATAACGGCAAATATATCCATAAAATACTGAATAAATAATTATGATTAAAGTGGTTTTTTCTTCCTCTTTCCTTACGAAAGTTAAAAAGATCTCATTCGTACTCATAACTCAAGTTGGGTAATTCTGAGGAAATCCTTAGATATTTATTGAGCCGTCTCTAACCTCTTTTGTTTGTCTCGAATCAATTTTTATTCCGCATTTTGATCCAATTGTTGAGACAATTGAAAATAGTGTTTCCTTGTTCCGGAATCCTTTATTTTTGTTTTGTGAAATCATTGGGTTTAGACATTACTTCGGTGATCCTTACTCCTTTCAAAAGGGCAGCAACATACCTTTTGTTTTTTCTCTTATTTCTTTCTATAGAAAAAAAATAAGAGAGATTGATTCCCTTGTGATACACTTTTGATCGAATATAGTTTTATGAATTCCGACAAATATTACTTATTTGATTTTTTATTTCAAACTTGTTTGAATTTTAACCCTTTTCAATTTATATAATTTATCAATTTATATTATAAATATATATTATAGAGGATATATTTACAAAGTTGGTTCAACTTATTGATTTTTATTGTCACTAACCCTAGATTCTTCCCCCCGATAAATAAATCTCAATACTTTCTGCTCGAGCTTCATCATGTACTTTTTATTTAGATTAGAACCCAACACAAATTAGGTTCCTAGTAAAAAGAACAAACTATGTCGAGCCAAGAGCATCTTCATTATTATAGAAAATGGCGGATGTAAGAATCCACAGTCAATCATGTCCTTCAAGTCGCACGTTGCTTTCTACCACATCGTTTTAAACGAAGTTTTACCATAACATTTCTCTTATTTAATTTCAAACTGATATGGAATTGATTCAATATGAAATCATGAATAGTCATTGGATCAACGGATATATGTATATATTATTATATATTATGATATGGCCGGTCGTATAGTTTTTATTTTATATTATATCTATAAATAGTCTCTATAATTAAATATATAATAATATTTGACTTTTCTTACTTTACGGAAAAGTCTTACTCAGGAAGGATCCCTTTTTTTTCTTGAACAAATAAATTAAAAACCTCAAAGAAAGGGGCTGGGACGGAAGGATTCGAACCTCCGAGTAACGGGACCAAAACCCGTTGCCTTACCGCTTGGCCACGCCCCATTTAAATTTATATTCAACACTAATAAATACTAATATTATATTAGTATTGGTTATTCGTCAATTCTAGTATGTAATATATTGTTGCTAGGTTTCTATACATGAAGAGATAGAATCAAAAAATTCATTGATCATTACATTGAATTCAATTAAGATATTGTATGAAAGTATAATTCTTTGTATTCTTGTTTGAGAATTGAAAGGGGTTTTTGATTTGGGATAGTTCAAAGAATAAAGAAGGATTTTTTTGCCTGCCTTTTTCATTTTTACCTTATATTATAAAAATGACTCAATCAAAATTAAATTATCTAATCTACAAGAACGAAATTTTTGTTATGCTTAATATCTTTAGTTTTATCTGTATCTGTCTTAATTCTATCCCTTATTTGAGTTCGAGTAGTTTTTTCTTCGCCAAATTGCCCGAGGCTTATGCTTTTTTCAATCCACTCATAGACATTATGCCTATCATACCTCTATTCTTTTTTCTCTTAGCCTTTGTTTGGCAAGCTGCTGTAAGTTTTCGATGAAATCTTCAATATTCTCCTAAATTCATGATTAAAAAAAAAAAAAAACACACTTCATTATAGCATAGCATATGCGGTACGAAAAAAATGGGTAATCTATTCCCCTAAAAAAAATGATATCTTGGAGATTTTGTAATGCTTACTCTCAAACTCTTCGTTTATACAGTAGTGATATTCTTTGTTTCTCTCTTCATCTTCGGATTCTTATCTAATGATCCAGGACGCAATCCAGGACGTGAAGAATAAACATAAGACATTTTTAGCTTTGCTTTTTTTAAGAATTCTTTATTCCATTAACTATTTTAATCAAGGGATCCAGTGATGAGGGATAGCGGAGAGAGAGGGATTCGAACCCTCGGTATAAATAAAAATCATACAACGGATTAGCAATCCGCCGCTTTAGTCCACTCAGCCATCTCTCCCAACTAAAAATTGAAAATTGTTTATGTGATATAACAGGTAAAGTTGAAGTAAAGATTGATCAAAAACCCCTCATCTTCTTTCTTTTCTTATTTTTTCTTATTAGAATTTAGAATAGAAAAATATAAAAAACAATCAATTCAATATATATATATAAATATTATGATGATAATATACGATATAAAAAATTTTGATCAGATCAGCAATTCAATTTATATAATGATTTGAAACAGATATCACCAATAGAAGGACTACCTTACTTTTTTTTTTATTTTGTACGAAAAAATCCCGGCCCGCTTAAGTACTGGCCGGGCAATTTCCATTCTCATTCTATGGCAATTTCCATTCTCATTCTATGATGGAAGTGTCAT